ATTGAAAAAATTCTGTCCCTATTGTTACAAACATACGATTCATGGGGAAATAAAGAAATAGAGCGAACCAAGTACCTGTGTCTTACCCTTTCAAGGAAGGGGAAAAAATGACATTATATATATAACATATTTAAATAGAAAATAAACAAATCCTATTTTTTTAAAATCCTATTTTGGGTGGATTTAAAATGAATTAGAATTAAGAAATAGGATTTTAGGGATAAGGAATAAATTAAACAAACAAACCATGGATAAATCCAAGCGACCTTTTCTTAAATTCAAGCGATCTTTTCGTAGGCGTTTGCCCCCGATTCAATCGGGGGATCGAATTGATTATAGAAACATGAGTTTAATTAGTCGATTTATTAGTGAACAAGGAAAAATATTATCAAGACGAGTGAATAGGTTGACCTTGAAACAACAACGATTAATTACTCTTGCTATAAAACAAGCTCGTATTTTATCTTTGTTACCCTTTCTCAATAATGAGAAACAATTTGAAAGAACCGAGTCGACCGCTAGAACTACTGGTTTTAAAGCCCGAAATAAATAGGCTTAGGCTTACTTTTTCTTCACTTGAATCATAATTACAAGAATCTATATTTGAGTGAATCTAGATTTGAGTATCGTGTCGTAAGAAAAAAAATGAATCGGAAAAAAAGATTTCTTTTTTTATTGAATTGAACGTGTTCATTCATTTTGACTACTTTAGCATATTTTCTCATACTAATTTCTACTCTACCTTCCCGGAGTTCATTCTCCGGGAAACTCCATTTAAATTATTCTGGTGGATTCTTTCCAATCTACTTCCTTTATGATTTCGTTCGAAATCATATAAAGACAATTCCTATTTGATATAGCTATTTGTGCAAGTATTTTACGGTTAAGAAGCAACTGTCTCTTGTACAGATCATGTATTAATCTACTATAACTATAGGATACTCCCCTTTCGCGAATTACTGCGTTTATCCGAGTGATCCACAAACGACGAAAATCTCTCTTTTTCCTATCCCTATCCCGATGAGCCGAAACTAAAGCTCTTATTTTCTGTTGAGTAATAGTTCGAGTAAGCCTTGAATGAGCCCCTCGAAAGCTTGATGCAAATAAACGAATTTTTGTTCTACGTCTCCGAGCTATATATCCCCGTTTAATTCTGGTCATTGAATAAATGAAACTTTGACGAATAACTAATTGATTGCCTTTCTTTCAGTTATTCTTTTCCCCCTTCCTAGTCTATTAATAACAAAACGGATTTTTCCAATGTATAAAATCAAAATTCCAATGGCTTTGGCTACTCTAACCTTCCCGACCACGATTTTTTATTTTTTTTTTTTAGGTATTTCACTCCGAAATAAGAAAGAAATAATAAATTGTATTTTCCTAGGTATCAAAAATCTAGTAAATAAAAGAAATAAAAAAATAAATAGTGGGTTCCTTCGTTTCTATGGTTACTTCTTAAACGGTGAGGTCTTCTCTATACACCGGAGCCTTTACTTTATACTTTAATTTAATATTTAATCAACTAATTGATGTTATTGGGAACTTGTATAGTTCACACGCTTTGGCTCTACCCATGAATTATCCAGTAATAGGTCTTTCACAATCAGATCTACCTATACAGTAACGGTATTTAATTATGAAAGTTTGCTGGGTAGCTGACCCTCTTAGTCCGTTCTTGCCAGATTGGGAGCCTACCTAATCTTTATGTTTTATGCTTTTTAAATATAAATAAGATTTCCTCCGCTTAATGGATAACCATTTGTTACCAATGGAGAATTTCTTATCATCTTAAATTCAGGTGATTGGATTTACACCAACGGAAACCATAAACTTCATACACAATAGAGGGATATGCTAGAGTTTTTTTTTTTAATAATGAATGGAGTTCCTTTTTCCATCCTATCCCATTCACCGGTACTGATCATTGATACTGTAAAAGTAGTTTTATTGCTTTTGTGCCAGCTCATGATCTAAACGAGTCGCACATACACCCTAGTACATGTTCCTCGACGCTGAGGGCACCCCCGAAGAGCGGGGGATTTCGTGACATTTCTGATTGGCTGTCTTGTATTTCTAATAAGTTGTTTAATAGTTGGCATGTTGAATCGTATACATAATATGATGGATTGGTTTAGATTGATCCTAACCGAATGATGATGAATTACTTCTATTTAATAGAATATTCAATTCGAAGATAAAATCTCAAATTACAGATTTGCGCGAAATCCATGTTATTTTCATTCAACCGCTACAAGATCAACAATTCCATAAGCTTGGGCTTCTGTTGCTGACATAAAAACATCTCTTTCCATATCTTCGGATACAACCCATAAGGGTTTGCCCGTTCTTTGTACATAAACCCTTGTGAGGGTTTCACGCAGTTTCAGCAGTTCTTCCGCTTCCAGGACAAATTCGCCTGTTTGTGCCTCATAATAACCACTAGCAGGTTGATGCATCATTACCCTGATGATATAACAAAATAAAAGCTTCCCCTATCTCGCATGATAAAGCAAAGAGAAAGGAAAGATAAAGAATAGAAAAAAGATAGAATTGAACAACCGTACAGGCATCTTTTGTGCATACGGCTCTACAAGAAAATTTACCCCCTCCTTTCTATTGAAGAAAGAGAAAAATAGAATCTATCAGACTCAGATGGGTAAATGATCAAATTGCCATCCTTCCTTTCGGAGGAGTTAAAAAATACTATGATGGCTCCGTTGCTTTATATGTTTATTTTTTCTTTTTTTTTTTGTCTGTGATTCAGCAATCCCAAAGTTTCTTTTTAATCCGATCAAATAAGGAAAAAATCTTTTTTTTTTTTTTTTCGTACTCTTTCATAACATAAATATTGTTAAGAACTCTCCGGCATGAAAACAAAAAAGTTTGTGACGCTGAACTGAACTCCCGATAGATAAGAGAAAATCGGAAATACCCCTTATCTCATACTACTCTCTCGATACAGAATCTAATGTTTTGAAAAAAAAAACAATACAAAAATTTCTCATATCGAATTCAAAGTGCCATGCTATTATTACTTAGTATTCATATGGCGAAGGCATAGTCTTCTTTTTTCTCTCAAATAAAAACCTCATTGGCGCCAAGCGTGAGGGAATGCTAGACGTTTGGTAATTTCTCCTCCGACCAGGATAAAAGATCCCATTGAAGCGGCTAATCCCATGCATACTGTATGGACATCTGGTCGCACAAATTGCATAGTATCATAAATAGCGATCCCAGGTATTACCCAGCCCCCAGGAGAGTTTATAAATAAATACAGCTCTTTGGTCTCATCCTCGATACTGAGATATACCATAAGACCAATAAGTTGATTCGAAATCTCGCTATTAATCCCTTGGCCTAAAAAAAGTAATCTTTCTCGATAAAGTCGGTTGATTAGGGTAAAATTGTATCCCTTAGGAACCGTACATGCGCCTTTTGATGCATACGGTTCAAAAAAATTGTGAATCAATGTATAGATTCCAGTCCTCTTTCTTTTTTTCGAGAAAGGTTCTTTCTTACTTCTAACGAAAGGGCTCTTCTTCGATTTTTCAATAAAGACGAGTTTTTACTCCTTTTTTATATTTTCGATTATAAAATTCTAAGTTATAAGAAAGGGTCATTAAACTTATCGAATTAACTTCTCATTGATGTATTCTTTCATCGAGATTTAATCCAAACCGCGATGGTATTTTCTTGTTCCTGAATGGGTCTGTTTCATCTTTTTAGGTTTATGCTCTACTCCGGGTAAAGATCCGCCCGATTTGGATTTGTACATATAGGACAAATGCTTCCATTACCATTTCTTTTTGTATTTCTTTTTTTTTTTTTCAATTCATTTTATACAAGTATTTATTAGAGTTGAGATAACTTTGCTTGACAATTAGGATCTCTTTACAAAGAAAAAATAGGAATAGCAATCATAGATATCTTACCAATCCAATTGGGTTTTTTCTAAACGGAGCCTGGATACTTCATTTTTTTAGTCCAACCAAGCCAACCATAAATTATTCTAATTGAATTATTCTAATTGATAATAGTAATATGAATCCCCTCAAAAATGGATCTAATTGCACTTCACGCTCCAAATTTTTGATGATTCAATTTATCTTTCTTGGGCGAAACGGGGGATATCTCGATCGGGGGAGAGAACGGGGAAATACCATATGACCCAATATATCTGACAAGTCGCACTATACGTCAACCCAAGATGCATCTTCCTCTCCAGGACTTCGGAAAGGAACTTTTGGAACACCAATAGGCATTAAATGAAAGAAAGAACTAAATACTATATTTCACTTTGAGGTGGAAACGTAACAATTTTTTTTATTGTCTTTATAATATTCATATTGGTTTTTATCGTATTTATTTTATCCATAGATTCTAAAAATTCATAAAGAAAGACAGAATGAATAAACTAAAATTATTACGAATAGGTTTTTCTAATGATAAATAAGTATGGACTCATTCGCTCATAGAAAATGGGATCAACTCCCCCATTGCGTATTGGTACTTATCGAGTATAGAATAAATCTGCTTCTCTTTGTTCCTACGAACAGAATTGTTCCATTATTACCAACAGAATAGAACACCCTTGTTCGGAAATAATCGACTGAACAAGAGTGGTCCATAGGATAGTCATATTATAGTCTTTTCCAATGCAATAAAGTTACGTAGTGTCCATTTATCTTTGATATAAGGGGTATTTCCATGGGTTTGCCTTGGTATCGTGTTCATACCGTTGTATTGAATGATCCCGGTCGGTTGCTTTCTGTTCATATAATGCATACAGCTCTGGTTGCTGGTTGGGCCGGTTCGATGGCTCTGTATGAATTAGCGGTTTTTGATCCTTCTGATCCTGTTCTTGATCCAATGTGGAGACAGGGTATGTTCGTTATACCCTTCATGACTCGTTTAGGAATAACCAATTCATGGGGCGGTTGGAGTATCACAGGGGGGACTGTAACGAATCCGGGTATTTGGAGTTACGAAGGTGTAGCTGG